GAAAATTTACTCATTGAATGAGTAAACGATTGAATCGGATTCGGTTGGGCGGTACCAACTAAATCGAGTGCTATCTCCCATTTATCTCTTATTGAATTAACTGATCAACTTGCTATCGGACATTTATTTTCGATTTGGTATTATTCCAAAAAGGATTTCGACATATTTCACTTTATTATAATTATGAGAATCAATCCTACTACTTCTAGCCCTGCGGTTTCCACACTTGAAGAAAAAAAACTAGGGCGTATCGCTCAAATTATTGGCCCAGTACTGGATGTCGTTTTTCCCCCGGGCAAAATGCCTAATATTTATAACGCTTTGGTAGTTAAGGGTCGAGATACTGTCGGTCAGCAAATTAATGTGACTTGTGAGGTACAACAATTATTAGGAAATAATCGAGTTAGAGCTGTAGCTATGAGTGCTACAGATGGGCTGATGAGAGGAATGGAAGTGATTGACACGGGAGCTCCTCTAAGTGTTCCAGTCGGCGGAGCTACTCTCGGGCGAATCTTCAACGTTCTTGGAGAGCCTGTTGATAATTTAGGTCCTGTAGATACTCGCACAACATCTCCTATTCATAGATCTGCGCCTGCCTTTATACAGTTAGATACGAAATTATCAATCTTTGAAACAGGTATTAAGGTGGTAGATCTTTTAGCTCCTTATCGCCGTGGAGGAAAAATCGGACTATTTGGGGGAGCTGGAGTAGGTAAAACAGTACTCATCATGGAATTGATCAACAACATTGCCAAAGCTCATGGAGGCGTATCCGTATTTGGCGGAGTAGGAGAGCGTACTCGTGAAGGAAATGATCTTTACATGGAAATGAAAGAATCCGGAGTAATTAATGAAAAAAATCTTGCAGAATCAAAAGTAGCTTTAGTCTATGGTCAAATGAATGAACCGCCGGGAGCTCGTATGAGAGTTGGTTTGACTGCCCTAACTATGGCAGAATATTTCCGGGATGTTAATGAACAAGATGTGCTTCTATTCATCGACAATATCTTTCGTTTTGTCCAAGCAGGATCAGAAGTATCCGCATTATTAGGGAGAATGCCTTCTGCAGTGGGTTATCAACCTACCCTTAGTACAGAAATGGGTTCTTTGCAAGAAAGAATTACTTCTACCAAAGAGGGATCTATAACTTCGATCCAAGCAGTTTATGTACCTGCGGACGATTTGACCGACCCTGCTCCTGCCACTACATTTGCACATTTAGATGCTACTACCGTACTATCAAGAGGATTAGCTGCCAAGGGTATTTATCCAGCAGTAGATCCTTTAGATTCAACGTCAACTATGTTACAACCTCGGATCGTTGGCGAGGAACATTATGAAACTGCGCAAAGAGTTAAGCAAACTTCACAACGTTACAAAGAACTTCAGGACATTATAGCTATTCTTGGGTTGGACGAATTATCCGAGGAGGATCGTTTAACTGTAGCAAGAGCACGAAAAATTGAGCGTTTCTTATCACAACCCTTCTTCGTGGCAGAAGTATTTACTGGTTCTCCAGGAAAATATGTTGGTCTTGCAGAAACAATTAGGGGGTTTCAACTGATCCTTTCCGGAGAATTAGATGGTCTGCCCGAGCAGGCTTTTTATTTGGTGGGTAACATCGATGAAGCTACCGCGAAAGCTATGAACTTAGAAGTGGAGAGCAATTTGAAGAAATGACCTTAAATCTTTGTGTACTGACTCCTAATCGAATTATTTGGGATTCAGAAGTGAAAGAAATCATTTTATCTACAAATAGTGGCCAAATTGGTGTATTACCGAACCACGCCCCTATTGCCACGGCTGTAGATATAGGTCTTTTGAGAATACGCCTCAACGACCAATGGTTAACGGTGGCTCTGATGGGTGGTTTTGCTAGAATAGGGAATAATGAGATCACCATTTTAGGAAATGATGCGGAGATGAGTACTGACATTGATCCCCAAGAAGCTCAACAAACTCTTAAAATAGCTGAAGCTAACTTGAGTAGAGCTGAGGGTAAGAGACAGGTGATTGAAGCGAATCTAGCTCTCAGACGAGCTAGGACACGAGTAGAGGCTGTCAATGTTATTTCCTACTAGTCAATACATCAAAATAATCAAAAGAAGTTTTTTAGAAGTTCTTTTTTATACACCACATTTAGATTCTGCCAATTGAAGACAATCAAGTCTAATCTGATACAACGAAAAAAGGAGGATGGGTAGAAAAACTTATTAGATACCATTGCATTGACTCCGGTATCTAATAAGTTCTACCTACTATTGGATTTGAACCAATGACTCCTGCCGTATGAAAGCAATACTCTAACCACTGAGTTAAGTAGGTAATTTATCACCGCAAAAGAAGACCCATCACCTCGGGGATTATAGATAGAATATAATTTCTAAGCAATACCAATCTGTTAACAGTAAACGGATCAAAGAGTTATCATGTGAGATTAGGAAATATCCATCTTGACAAGAAATTATCTATATGTTAAGATATCTATGACAAGGGCTATAGCTCAGTTAGGTAGAGCACCTCGTTTACACGTGCGCCAATGCTTTTCAAGGGAGCTTATTATGCAATGAACATAGTAGATCTTATTGAAAAATCAATGTCTTACTCCATAGATTCGAGAGAACAATAGCATGACAAATATTTGGTTCGGTCCGATTTTGGTGCGAATTTAGGTGCCAAATCAAATAGAACCCGTCATTGATTTGATAGTTGATAAGGTAAATACCCAGCCCATTCAATGCTAGGCATAATGAGTATAAGGGCTTCAAAAAAACCTCCTTTCATCCTATGAACTTTAAGGTGTATGAAGTCTCATATTCGACTCTTGCAGCGGAACGATAGAGACTCCATTTAACTTAGGTTGATCTAAGCCGAAGGCAGACCTAAGTCAAGGTAACCCTTCTTTGAAACACTTTGGTATTGCTACTAGATCTGAATACAAATAATGAATCAGAGCACATGGAGCCAGCTCATTATCTTCCTGTAAAGAAAAAATATGGTGGACTAACTGATCTTTACATCAGTTGATGAAAGAGCCCAATGCAACAAACAAAATGCATGTTGGGTCTTTGAAACAGTTCGAATCATTTCGATAATAATCAGTTTGATCTGTTTTACCGAGAAGGTCTACGGTTCGAGTCCGTATAGCCCTAATACATTCTATTTGTCTATTTTTGTATAGACATTCTATTTTTGTTTAGTATAGTTTTCATTTCCTCATTAGTACTTGTTTATAGACTGGACAGACCAGACCATTGGTTGTTTCATAGAAATGAAATGAAAGCATTACCACATATTCATGTAAATACATAGGTACCTGAAAATAAAAACAATAATTCATTCCAATGGATCTAATCAGATCAGTATGTGTCAAATCTAGGACAAGAAAAAGAAAGAAAATATAATAGTTCGATGCATTAGATTGTGTTTACGTATTCGTATTTGTATAAAATCAATAGAAACAACGACGATCCTTTACCTGGATTTTAATGAAAAGAATACTTCGAATATGTTAGAAATCCCTAGACATTTTTTACCCCCCCCAAAATTATTGGTTTTGATAATAACTATGTTATGTTTGATATTATTTTTTGATAATATTTCATTATCTTATTTCATTTTATTATTTATACATTACATAAATTATATATTTACATATAATTTATATAAGAAATATATATTTCTAAATATAAAATACAAAGAAATAAATATAAGGAAATATCAAGAAAAAACAAAAACATAGTATTACGTTTCAGAATTATGAAACATAGTTATAGTATTACTATTCATTAGAATACATTAGTAATAGAATATTCTATTAGGTTAGATTAGTATATTTTAGTATTTAATTAAATTATTTTTATTATTTAGAATTTTTTTATTTAATATTTTTTAATCTTATATCTATTTTTTTATAGAGAATAGAGTTTTTTTATAGAGAATAGAGAAAGCGAGACAAAGTGAGAGAGTTTTGTTTGTGTAAGAGCGCCTTATTTCTACACCATATCTAAATAGAATCAAAATCAAAAACGGAATCCCGATTCCGTTGGATGAATCTCTAAACAAGACATGCCACGCAGCAAACAAACTCTGAACTATACACTTTGATTTGATTAAAAAAAATTCTTGTTTCACCTAGGAAAACAAGTTCTGGATGAATTGACAATGCCAACTAGAATAATTAAGCATATTCCACATTAATAGGAGTACATTTATGTTTCTGCTTCACGAATATGATATTTTATGGGCATTTCTAATAATATCAAGCGTTATTCCTATCTTGGCATTTGTAATTTCAGGAGTTTTAGCCCCGGTTAGTAAAGGACCAGAGAAGCTCTCTAGTTATGAATCGGGCATAGAACCTATGGGAGACGCTTGGTTACAATTCCGAATCCGCTATTACATGTTTGCTCTAGTTTTTGTTGTTTTTGATGTTGAAACGGTCTTTCTTTATCCATGGGCAATGAGTTTCGATGTATTGGGTGTATCTGTATTTATCGAAGCTTTAATTTTCGTGCTTATCCCAATTGTGGGTTCAGTTTATGCATGGCGAAAGGGAGCGTTGGAATGGTCTTAACTGAGTATTCAGACAATAAAAAAAAAAAGGAAGGAAAAAATTACATTGAGACAGTTATGAATTTGATTGAGTTTCCGTTACTTGACCAAACAACCCCCAATTCAGTTATTTCAACTACATCGAATGATCTTTCGAATTGGTCAAGACTCTCCAGTTTATGGCCGCTTCTATATGGTACCAGCTGCTGTTTCATTGAATTTGCTTCATTAATAGGCTCGCGATTCGACTTTGATCGTTATGGGTTGGTACCAAGATCAAGTCCTAGGCAAGCGGACCTAATTTTAACAGCCGGCACAGTCACAATGAAAATGGCTCCCTCTTTAGTGAGATTATATGAGCAAATGCCTGAACCAAAATACGTCATTGCTATGGGAGCCTGTACTATTACAGGAGGGATGTTCAGTACTGATTCTTATAGTACTGT